AAGAAAGAGAGAAGGCGGTATCGGCAACAACTGGCTTTTTTATGGGACAATTATTGATCTTCATGTCGGTCTATTATGCTCCTCTCCGTATAGCGTTGGATAGACCTCATACAATCACTTTCCTAATTATAGCAGTTTGTTTTAGTTATTTATTCAAGAGCTTTGTGGGGGATGAATCTCCTAGGAGAAATTCAATGCGGAATCTCACCATTCAATGTACATTCCTGGAGAATTTAATTGTTCCATTGTTCAATCATTTACTTTTACCAAGTGCAACGTTAGCGCGATTGATGAATATTTATATAGTTAGATGCACCAACAACAACAAGGGGATCTTTTTACTAAGTAGTGCTTTGGGTTGGTTAATTGGTCAAATTATTTGGATTAAATTGGTTGAATTGGGATTATTCCGTCTACGATGGGTGTGGAAAAAGCATTCTAATTCAATTAGAATTTTTCGATCGAACAATGACTTTTTGTCAGAATTGAATTACTTTGTTTCTGAACTAAGAGACTTGGTAAATTGGCTGGGTCAAAGCTTTAGTATTATCCTATTTATTACCTGTCTCCACTATTTAGGCCGAATCCCATACCGTAAGTTTTTCTATTTGCCGGAAGAAACCTCAGAAATGGAAGAAGGGGAGAAAGAAAGAGAAATAGAAACAACTTACGAAACGAAGGTGACTAAAAAGAAACAAGAAGGATCGACTGAAGAAGAACCTTCCCCTTTTTGGGAAGAAAGTGGGGATCCGGAGAAAATAGATGAAACGGAAGAGATCCAAGTGAATGGAAAGGAAAAACCAAAAGCCCGCCGCCGGTTTGAAAAAATTCTAGTTAATCTATTTTTCGACTATAAGCAATGGCATCGTCCATTGCGATACATCAAAAATAATCTACTTGAGGATACTGTAAGAGAGGAAATGTCACAATTCTTTTTTGGTACATGCCAAAGCGATGGAAAACAAAGACTCGCTTTTACATATCCGCCCAGTTTGTCAAAATTTGGTGAAATGATACAAAGAAAGATGGGTTTGTGCACACCAGAAAAACTCTCCAGGGAGGAACTATATAATCATTGGATTCATACGAATGAAGAAAGAAGGAATAACCTTATCCAGGAATTTCGCCATCGACTTGCGGCTAGAACTGGCAAAAAGGGATCTCTGGATTTGGGTGGTGTACTTGAAAAAAGGACTCGATTATCCAATGATAAGACTGGGAAAAAATGCTTGCCTAAAAGGTATGATCCTTTTTTGAACGGACCTCATCGTGGAACAATCAAAAAATTAGATTCTACCTCGAGGCAAAATTCAAAAATGCAACTTATAAGATGTATATTTATTAGTTCGCTTATCTATTTATTAGTTCGTGTTTATCTTAGAAAACGTATCCAGACCGTTCTTGCTCAATAGTCAATAGATTAGGCAAATCTCTTGGGACTGCTTCAACTCGAAAAAGAATAGGGCGGTCGGGTTGGAAAGTCGATATAATTGAAAGTAATAACTCACCCGGGACTTTACTTTGTCTAATTATGAGGGGTAAAGTCCCGGTGAGCTCTTATTCGTCCAATTCGTCCAAGATAATGAAGGAGACGTTGAAAACATAATAAGGGTTAAATTCATCCAATATTCCAATCTATAGCATAATCTTAATTTATTTATATTCAAAAAAATATTCGAATCTATAGAATAATAAATAAAAATGTGTATGCTGGGGTTTTTTCCCAGGGATTGTAGTTCAATCGGTCAGAGCACCGCCCTATCAAGGCGGAAGCTGCGGGGTTCGAGCCCCGTCAGTACCGGACCTAAGATCCGATGAATCTATTTATTCACCCCCGATTTTTTGTGAAGAGGGGAGAAGAAGTAGGATCTAATTCCCGGAGGGAGATCCTTATTTCTTTTGTCTTTCCTTTTTCGTTTCAGATTTCTTAGCAAACAAAAATTTAAAATTTATAATAACTTATTAAAAATTAAGTAAGATCTTAATTAAATAAAGTATTCTAAATAATAAGATATTAAACTACTAATAATTTCTCAAGTAGTAAATTAATAAAAAAATGAATACATAAGATAAATAGAAGAATAGATAAGAAGATATTCTACCGCCTCCAACATTTTTTATACCCTCTGCTACAAAAAAAAGAAAAATACCGACTCCATTCGTAATTCCATCAATTACTCGTCTATCAAAAAAATTAGTTAGTGAAGCAAATCCTATCATACCCCTATAATAGGTTGTTGCATAAAAACCATCTATATAACCACGATTATATGACCAATTATATGTCACATTTATAAATTTATCCCAAAACGCTCTCTCCGGACCCATTTTTACAAATGAATTGATTAAGTTCAAATTTTGGAAAAATGAATAAACGGGCCTATATAAAAAGGAAGCTACAAAGATTCCTACATAGGATATACTGATGGAAACAATTGCATTTGTAATAAAATCATACCAATCCAGAGAATTCTCTGGATTGGTATGTAAAAGGTTTATAGATGGAGTTAGCCATTTTGATAATAAAGTAAACTCCATTCCTCCTTGATCAAAAGAAATTCCTATGTATCCAACACACAAAGTAAATAGAGACAATAAAAAAATCGGCAATAGCATAGTATTGTCCGATTCTTGAGGCGATGGTGGAATATGTTTCTGTCCAAAATGAGTCATTTTAATAAAGGGTATTATCTTTTTTTTTAGACTCACATCCTGGGTATATCCTTTTTTGGAAAAAAAAGAAGCCTCTTCATTATTATTAGCATTAATTGCTGATAAAAGAAGCTCTTTATTAAGAACTTTCCGTCCTTTTTTACCCCATATGGATATTAAATAGCATGAGCTGTTTTTTTTGGCACTGAAATTTTGAAAATAAACGTTTAAATGTCCCTCAAAAGTAAGTAAATAAATACGAAACATATAAAATGCCGTTAATCCTGCTGTGAAACAAGCTATTATCCCGAAAATGGGTGAATATAACCAACTATCAGTAAGAATTTCCTCTTTTGACCAAAAACAAGCAAGGGGTGGAATAGCACAAAGAGAAAGTGTACCTAACAAAAAAGCAGTGTTTGTAATTGGAACATATTTTTTTAAACCGCCCATAAGAGCCATATTCTGACTTTTATCGGGAGAGTATCCAACAACGCTTTCCATTGAATGAATAATGGAGCCGGAGCCTAAAAATAATAATGCCTTCGAATAGGCATGAGTGATCAAATGAAATAAAGCAGCTCGATAAGACCCCATACCTAAAGCTAACATAATATAACCTAATTGAGACATTGTAGAGTAAGCTAAACCTCTTTTAATGTCTATTTGAGCTAGAGCTAAAGTAGCTCCTAAAAGTACTGTTAGTATACCTATCAAAGAAATTAGATTCATTATGTAAGGTATAACTGTGAAAAGAGGCAGAAGTCGAGCTACAAGAAAAATTCCCGCCGCTACCATAGTAGCAGCATGTATAAGAGCCGAAATAGGAGTGGGTCCCTCCATGGCATCAGGTAACCATATATGCAGTGGAAATTGTGCAGATTTTGCAATCGCACCTAGAAATAATAGTACAGTACACAGAGTCAAAAATAAAGAATTGACCTCATTATTTTCAATTAAGTTATTGACTATTTTAAACAAATCTCGAAATTCGAAACTACCTGTTATCCAATAAAGACCTAAGATTCCTAATAATAAACCAAAATCCCCTACCCGATTAATTACAAATGCTTTTTGACAAGCATTTGCCGCAACTGGTCGCGTGAACCAAAAACCTATTAATAGATAGGAACACATTCCAACTAATTCCCAAAAAATATAAATTTGTATCAAATTGGAACTAGTAACTAATCCCAACATGGAAGTATTGAAAAAACTCATATAAGCAAAAAATCTCAAATATCCTTGATCATGATACATATAATTGTCACTATAAAGAAGAACTAAAATTCCAACAGTAGTAATTAATATTAACATAATAGAAGTAAGCGGATCGATAAAGTTACCAAACTCTAAGGAAAAATCATTATTAATAGTCCAAGACCATACATATTGATAGATGGAATGCCCGTTTATTTGTTGAATAGAAAGATCGGCGGAAACAAGCATAACTATAGTTAGTAATAAAACACTAAGAAAGGACCACACGCGACGAATCTTTTTTGTTGCCGCGGGAGCAAGAAGAAGTCCTACTCCTATTGATATAGGAACTGGAAGTGGAACAAAAGGTATGATCCATGCATATTGATATGTATCTTCCATACGAAAATCCAACTTTATTTTATTTTTCTTTAATGTTTCCGATTCACCAGTTGATATTTCTTTTGTAAGGAGGAATAAACTAATCAAATAAAAAAAAGATATGGTATAGCTCTATTTTAAATTATTAATCCTTTTTTTCTTTCCAAAATATTTCAACTATTTAAATAAAAAAATTACAGTTGGTCAAATGGTATAATCTAGACATTATTTAAAAGTGACCATTTAGTTCTTAATTAAATATAAAATACTTATGAAGATAAAGAATCTGTAATTTTCAAGCATTCCATTATTAGAATTATTTCTATTAATAGAATAAGTAAACATAATAGAATAAGTAAACATAATAGAATAAGTAAACAAATTGTACCAAAAAGATTACTTGATTATGATATGGATCATAGTATCCATCAATAACGATAAAAAAATAACTTGGTATTTTACTTAGTTTATTCTAAAGAATTCACTAATTCTTATTAAGCGGCTTCCCCGTCATTCCAACAAACCAACTTAACTTGTGCTTATAGGAAGCTTTAAGATATTTATTACCTACTATATTGGTATTGAAAGAAAAAATGACTAAAATGTCTTTTCTCGAGGATTTAACAGATTAATGACTAGTCTAATTCGAATTTTAAAATTCGAATTAGATATGATCTCTTGCTCAATTTATAGAAAAAATTTTACAGTCTTTTTTTCTTAAATTTGTTAAATTAAGGTAATTACTCTTAAACTTTTTTTGAGATACGAGAAAATTCCGATAAACATTGAAACTAAACTTTTTTATATGTCCCGTTCAATACCTACTAGATTTGGTAAATGATAAGACAATTTATGTCCACAATGAGAGTCCCAACAATTAATTAAAATTTTAAAGAAAGTTTGACATTTTTCTCGATTCAAAATATTATTTATTCGTCAATAAAATGCATTTTTTAACTTCGAGCGGGGGAAATGAGATAACTGAGAAAAAAAGAATCAACAAATGATTATTCTATTTATAAGGAGCTTTTGTATTTTTATGCTTGGGTTGATAAAAACCTATCTAGTTCTAATTGCTCCATTCCAGGTTAAGTTAAATGACCCGAAAGCTCATTCATTGTTCAAACTAACACCCCAACAGCCCACAATACTAATGGTTCTGGATTATTGAAGGTTCCTTCTTTTAATTGACTCCGTACAATCTCGACAATTAAATATGGATGGGTTATTATTCTTTCAAGTAAGCCGCTATGGTGAAATCGGTAGACACGCTGCTCTTAGGAAGCAGTGCTAGAGCATCTCGGTTCGAGTCCGAGTAGCGGCATCTTCTAAAAGAGATACAATAAATCCTATAATGAAATAAATTCATTATTTACATTCCAGTGTTAAAGGGCCTCCTTTTTTAAGATTTTTATGATATTTTCAACTTTAGAACATATATTCACTCACATCTCTTTTTCGGTTGTTTCAATTGTAATTTTAATTTATTTAACGAACGTAGTAGTCTACGAAATAGTCGGACTATCTGGTTCATCCGAAAAAGGCATGATAGCCACTTTTTTCTGTATAACCGGAGTATTAGTTACTCGTTGGATTTATTCGGGACATTTACCCTTAAGTGATTTATACGAATCATTAATGTTTCTTTCATGGGGTTTTTCCGTTATTCATATGATTCCATATTTTAGGAATCATAAAAATTCTTTAAGTGCAATAACGGCGCCAAGTACTCTTTTTACCCAAGTCTTTGCTACCTCCGGTCTTTTACCCGAACTGAACCAATCCACAATATTAGTACCTGCTCTCCAATCTCAGTGGTTAATGATGCACGTAAGTATGATGGTATTGAGCTATTCAGCTCTTTTATGTGGCTCCTTATTATCAGTAGCTCTTCTAATCATTACATTTCGAAAAAACATAGATTTCTTAGGGAAAAAAGAGCGTTTATTACTTAAACGTTTTTCTTTTAATGAAATCGAATCCGTAAATGAAAGAAGCAACCTTTTACGAAACACTTATTTTCTTTCATTTAGAAATTATCACAGGTATCAATTGATTCAGCAATTGGATCGTTGGAGTTATCGTGTCATTTGTCTAGGGTTTATCTTTTTAACCATAGGTATTCTTTCGGGGGCAGTATGGGCTAATGAGGCCTGGGGATCTTATTGGAATTGGGACCCCAAGGAAACTTGGGCATTTATTACTTGGACCATATTCGCGATTTATTTACATAGTCGAACAAATCCAAATTTTCAAGGCAAGAATTCCGCACTTTTGGCTTCTCTGGGATTTCTTATAATTTGGATATGCTATTTTGGGGTCAATCTATTAGGAATAGGGCTTCATAGTTATGGTTCATTCACATTACCATCGAATTGACGAACCAACCTAATCTAATACATAGGAGTGGCATATGTACTGAAAACTTGTGTGAGTTTTTGAGAACCAGTTGAATCACTACTTGAATCAACTGGTTCTCAAAAGCGTCAACCGTATCTGATGAAAATTCACTTCATTTTATTTTTTGTTTAAGATAAGGAAAAATAAGTAAAATTTTTTCATTGTCCAACGAACTCTTTTTTTAATCATAACATTATTTGTTTTTAGAACTTATTCATGAAAACTATCTCGAAAAATAATTTGATAGAATAGCTTCTACCTTGTCAACTGATAGTGAGAGAACGAAATCCGGATAAATACCAATACCTATTACAGGTAAAAAGATAGAGATCGAAACAAATAGCTCGCGCGGCCCAAAATCAAAAAAAGAAAAGTTTGGAGCTTGAAATTTTTTGTATCCATAAAACATCTGACGTAACATAGATAATGAATACATAGGAGTTAATATCATTGCAATTGCCATTACAAAAGTAATTAGTATTTTTGGAATTAAAAGATATTTTGGACTGGTAATTATTCCAAAAAATACTATGAATTCGGCAACAAAACCACTCATTCCCGGCAATGCAAGAGAAGCGATAGAGAAGCTACTGAACATTGTAAATATTTTTGGCATTGGAATTGCTATTCCACCCATTTCTTCGAGATAAACAAGACGTATTCTATCGTAACTCGTTCCTGCCAAGAAAAAAAGTGCAGCCCCAATAAATCCATGAGAAATAATTTGTAAAATGGCTCCATTCAGCCCTGTATCAGTTATAGAGCCAATTGCTATAATTGTAAAACCCATATGAGATACAGAGGAGTAGGCTATTTTCTTTTTTAAATTGTGTTGCCCAAGAGATGTTGAAGCTGCATAGATTATTTGAAGGGTACCTATTATCATCAACCAGGGGGAAAATATAGAATGAGCGCGGGGTAATAATTCCATATTAATCCTAACCAACCCATATGCCCCCATTTTTAATAAGATTCCGGCTAGAAGCATACATGTACTGTAATGTGCTTCTCCATGGGTATCTGGTAACCATGTATGTAGGGGTATAATGGGTGATTTGACAGCATAAGCAATAAGAAATCCAAAATAGAATAAAATTTCCAATCCCAAGGGATAGGATTGATTAGCCAATCTTTCAAAATTTAATGTTGGTTCATTGGAACCATATAAACCCATGCCCAGAACCCCCATTAAGAGAAAAATAGAACCCCCAGCAGTATACAAAATAAACTTTGTAGCTGAGTACAAACGTTTCTTTCCTCCCCACATAGATAGAAGTAGGTAAACAGGAATTAATTCTAACTCCCACATGAGAAAAAATAGTAAAAGATCTCGACAAGAAAATGATCCTATTTGACCGCTGTACATTGCTAACATGAGAAAATAGAACAACCGCGAATCCCGAGTAACTGGCCGAGCCGCTAAAGTAGCTAAAGTAGTAATGAATCCCACCAGTAAAACGGGTCCTATGGAAATTCCATCGATTCCTAGTCGCCAGTGAAAATCAAAAAGATTGATCCACTTGTAATCCTGTTCTAGTTGGATTAATGGATCGTCCAATTGGAAATGATGACAGAATGCATAGGTCGTTAAAAGTAGTTCTAGTATACATATGCAAATAGTATACCACCGAATCATCTTATTTCCTCTATGAGGGAGAAAGAAAATGGAAGAACCCGCGAATATCGGCCAAATAACAATTATTGTTAACCAAGGAAAAAAATTCGTGGTAAAGACAAGATAGACTTTGACCAGAAAACCCGTGCTCAAAATAATATATTATTTTGAGCACGGGTTTTTGTCGGTAAAGAGAAAGAAAATGTATTCAAGTTGAATTTGATGTACCGTATCAATAAGCTAGACCCATACTGCGCGTTGTCTCATGCCATAAATAAACTCGGACACTCAAGAAATCCGTTGGACAAGCGGATTCGCACCTTTTACAACCTACACAGTCTTCGGTTCTTGGGGCAGATGCAATTTGTTTAGCTTTACATCCGTCCCAAGGTATCATTTCTAATACATCCGTGGGGCAGGCTCGTACACATTGAGTACACCCTATACATGTATCATAAATCTTTACTGAATGTGACATTGGATCTATCTACTTTTTAAACGTGATAAATTTTCGATCTAGTAAAATATGAAATGAATCATCTATTGTAGATACCAGACGAATCAATGATTTAACAAAATGGACTTCGAATCAATCCACTTCTGGATTTGCTTACGATAGAGGTGCAAGGTACTTTGATTTATTACATTTTAACACCCTGGTCATATGTTTCTGTCGTACATACTAATTTAATTCAAATTGTTGAATATTAGTTATTTAACTGATTAACACTATTTATTCAATAAATTCGATTGATTAATACGAGTCGATTTTCTGTTACGATGAATTGACGAAACAATAGCTAGTCCGATAGCCGCTTCAGCGGCGGCAATAGCTATAACAAAAATAGAGAAAATGTCTCCTTTTAATTGACGACTATCAAATAAATCAGAAAATGTTACAAAATTCATATTAACCGCATTCAATATAAGCTCGAGACACATAAGTGCTCGAATCATATTTCGACTTCTGATCAATCCATAAATCCCGATAGAAAATAAAAAGGCACTCACAAAAAGTTCATGTTCAAGCATCATGGATCAACTCCTCATCAATCTGGATTTCTTTTATTTCCATAGGAACAACAACTCAGCTCCAACCTATTTTATTGACTCAAATATAGCAAGTGCAGAATAAAGTAAGATATTTTTAATAAATAGAATGGAACTAAAAGCATTTCTATTGTATAGATGAAAACTACGAAAACGAAATGCAAAAAAATGTCCTAAGAAAGGAGCTCTTTCTTTTTTGATTGGATTTTGAATTCGAAGCATTTTTTACTGACGCGCCATAGTAATTGCCCCTATTAAGGCAACTAAAAGAATTATAGAAATAAATTCAAATGGAAGAAAAAAATCTGTTGATAAATGAATGCCAATTTGTTGACCATTATTTATTAAATCCTGTTCTAAAATTTGGTTTGATCTTGTAGTCCAAATAATCCCGTACCATGATGTATCTGGAATAGTAGTAGTTAGTGAAACAAAAATACTTGTACAAACAAGCGAAGTTACTCCATCTCCCACGGTCCAAAGATGGAAATTTTTAGAATATTCTGAGTCATTTATGAACATTACAGCGAATACGATTAAAACATTTATGGCTCCCACATAAATAAGGAGTTGTGCAGCAGCTACAAAATGGGAATTCGATGGAATATAGAATAAGGATATACAAACAAGAACTAATCCCAACGAAAAGGAAGAATAAATTGGATTGGTAAGTAATACCACTCCGAGACCCCCTAATATAAGAACCGATCCCAAAAATACTAAAAGAAAGTCGTGTATTGGTCCAGTTAAATCCATTCTATGTAAAATAAAAGATAAATTGAGTAAAAATGTTTCATGATTTTATTAACCAGACCAGTAAAAAAGAAGTTACCCTATTCTTTTTATGATATGCTCCTAATGCAATTAAATGCTATCTGGGATGTGTTGGGTGTATGTAGATACATAATCCCATTTATTTACCCGAAAAGGATTATTTCAAAATTATATGTACTATTCTATTTGATTTGAGATATTTCTTATCTGGATCGATTTCGTAACTTTTTATAGTTATAGCTTTTGAAATCATCATATATATATTTTTTTTTGAATCTAAAGCAAGACATGATCATAAGAAATATCCAATCCATAGCTAGTTATTTATTTATTGAGCCACATGAAGGAAGCCTCGCTACTTTAGATCAAAACTTAATCGTAGTAATTGGTAATTGTTCGTGAATCCAGAGGTTTATCTTTGTCTTTTGTGATTTGAGTCGAATTAAGAATGGTTCGAACTGCGTAATCCCCAATTACTGACATTGATAACCTACCCAAAGCTATTTGATTATAATTCAATTCGTGACGATCATAAGTAGAAAGTTCATATTCTTCAGTCATTGATAAACAGTTTGTTGGGCAATACTCGACGCAATTACCACAAAATATACAGATTCCGAAATCAATACTATAATTAAGTAATCTTTTCTTTCGAATATGGCTTTCCAATCTCCAATCTACAACAGGTAGATCTATAGGGCATACACGAACACATACTTCACAAGCAATGCATTTATCAAATTCAAAGTGAATTCGGCCGCGGAAACGCTCTGACGTGATCCATTTTTGATAAGGATATTGAATAGTCACAGGTAAACGACTCGTGTGGGATAAGGTAATCATGAAACTTTGACCTATATACCTTGCAGCTCTTACTGTTTGTTGACCGTAATTCATGAACCCAGTTATCATAGGGAGCATATCGTCAATTTCTATAAATAATTTGATGTTTCTTTCTCTTGTTTGATAAAAATTCAGAATCTATAATATATTATCGTATGTTTTTAGAGTGAAAGTAGTTGAGAAGAAGTTGTCAATAATAGATTCCCCAGCGAAATAGGTAAAAGAAATTTCCACCCAAGGTTTAATAGTTGGTCCATTCTCATCCTAGGTAAGGTCCATCTTGTTGTGATAGGAATGAACAAGAACAAATAAGCTTTTGCCAATGTAATAAAAATACCAATTGTCGTTCCAAAGACCCCGACAACTTCATTTTCATTTATTCCGAAAAGGCCGGGAAAAAATATGTATGGAATAGATAGTTTCCAACCTCCCAAGTAAAGAACTGTTACAAATAATGAAGAAACTAGTAAATTTAGATAGGAAGCAACGTAAAATAAACCAAATTTTATCCCTGAATATTCGGTTTGATAACCTGCTACTAATTCTTCCTCTGCTTCTGGTAAATCAAAGGGCAATCTCTCACATTCCGCTAGGGAAGAAATTAGAAAAACCATAAACCCTATAGGTTGACGCCACAGATTCCACCCCCAAAAACCATATTTTGACTGGGCTTCAACTATATCAACTGTACTTGAACTGTTAGATAATCATAGTCGGTGATAACATCACTGCCCTCATCGCTATTGCAGAACCGTACATGAGACTTTAGCCTCATACGGCTCCTCTCGATAGTCATAAATAAATCTAAGGACCGACTCGACCGTTATTATCTCGCTAGATTAGTGGGGTAGATAGAGTAAATATGTATCGGAGAGTCCCAAATTAGACCAATGCAATTCTGTCTGTTATAATAACAAAAAAGCTTCCGAATTGATCTCATCCTTTATAATTTCGAATTTATCTTTGGTCAGTAATAACTTAATCCTTCAATAAAATACTCCTTGTCTCAATCGATATTTCGACACCCCCTTTGATTAAAAAAAAGACTTCAGTATTCCATTAGTTCATGAATCATGATACGAAATCTATCTGTATGAGTATAGATAGAGAACCGAAAGAATACAAAAAGATTACTTATTTTAATTTGACTATTGAAATGGTATTCCATTCCATTTATTTCGTTACTATTCTTCTTTCTCTGAAACGAGCGCTCTAAAATAAAGGATTACTTCGTTCCTGATAGTCATTTATTTAACGAGTGGATAGGAGCATACTCGGGATCGGGATCATGGGGAAGTACTGCTCGATCATTTCTACCAACTTAAAGACCCCATTGGTCTTCCTTTTATGCAGAGATACCTATGTTGGGTAACTTTCTCCATTACTAATCCTTTGTGTACCTTGGTGTTCCTAAGTATCCAAACATTTGTTCTAGATCCCCAGTATGATAATACATACAATAGTGAAAATTCCATACAGTTGACCTTTTCTACCCGCTTCAAAACAGGATATCGAATCAACCAATCTTGGGGTAATTTCGACTGCTTATATTTATATTTATTTCAGCTTAACTCTTGTACATAGGGAATGAGAATCAATCTCTTTACTGCAAATTTATAATATAAGCTGTTTTGTTTCACCCATATAACTATCTGGTTTAGTTCATTGCCCCGAATCCTTAATCAAAAAATGACAATTTCGGTGCAATATGCAATAGATTTGCCTTCTTTCCTAAAAAGAAAAGAACAATGGGTGCATGTCCCAACGAATCACACGTAGAGATATTGATAACACACATAGAGTTAATGGTATTTCATAACTAATTGATTGAGCAGCAGCTCGTAGACCACCTAAAAAGGAATATTTATTATTTGACCCATAACCTGACATAAGAAGTCCAATGGGGGCAATGCTGGAAATGGAAATCCATAAAAAAACACCTATATTGAGATCGGCTAGAACAAGGCGATAACCAAAAGGAATTACTGAATAACTTAATAAAATGGATATCACTGCTATAGATGGTCCAATACTGAATAAACGAATATCTCCTCTAGATGGGAGAAGATCTTCTTTGAAAAGAAGTTTGGTCCCATCTGCTACAGCTTGAAGAATTCCTAAAGGGCCCGCGTATTCGGGTCCAATCCGTTGTTGTATCCCTGCAGATATTTTCCTTTCTAACCACACAATTACGAGTACCCCTATTATAATTCCCAATACAGGAATAAAAATAGGGACAAGCAACCATATGAGTCCATAGACTTCTTTTAAGGATTCCAATCTGGAAAAAGAATTGATAGCCTCTACTTCTGTCGTATCAATTATCATTTCAACGATCAACTTCTCCCATAATGATATCTATACTACCTAATATCGTCATAATATCGGCCAATTTCATTCTTTTAACTAACTGAGGAAGAATTTGCAAATTGATAAAACCTGGGGGGCGAATTTTCCACCTCCAGGGAAAAACATTATGATCGCCTATCAGAAAAATGCCCAATTCCCCCTTTGGGGCTTCCACTCTCACATAAAGTTCTTGTTTCGCCAATTCAAAAGTAGGAGATGGTTTTTTACTAATGAAGCGATATTCAAAATCATTCCATTCGGAATCCCTTTCTCCAGCAAAGCGCCGTACTTCTAAATTCTCATAGGGCCCCCCCGGAATTCCTTCTAGAGCTTGTTGAATAATTTTTATGGATTCCTTCATTTCACCAATTCGCACTAAATAACGAGCTAAGGAATCTCCCTCTTTTTGCCACTGTATTTCCCACTCAAATTCATCATAACACTCATAATTATCCACTTTACGAAGATCCCATTGGATTCCGGAAGCTCGTATCATGGGACCCGATAAACCCCAATTTATTGCTTCCTCTCCACCAATAATGCCCACCCCTTCCACGCGTTCCAAAAAAATAGGATTTCGTGTAATAAGCTTTTGATATTCCGCAAGCCCTGTTAAAAAATAATCGCAGAAATCCAAACATTTATCTATCCAGCCGTAAGGTAAATCAGCAGCAACTCCTCCGATACGGAAATAATTATGCATCATTCGCATACCTGTAGCAGCTTCGAATAGATCATATATCAATTCTCTTTCTCTAAAAATATAGAAGAAAGGGGTCTGCGCACCAATATCCGCCATAAAGGGACCAAGCCATAACAAATGAGAAGCTATACGACTCAGTTCTAGCATAATGACTCTAATATAGCTGGATCTTTTAGGTACTTGAATATTTCCCAAACGCTCTGGTGCATTTACCGTTATTGCCTCTGTAAACATAGTCGCTAAATAATCCCAACGCGTTACATAAGGTAAATATTGGATAATTGTACGGTTTTCTGCAATTTTTTCCATCCCTCTGTGTAAATAACCCAATATAGGTTCGCAGTCAATAACATCTTCGCCATCTAGAGTAATGATGAGTCGAAGAACACCGTGCATTGAGGGGTGCTGCGGCCCCATATTGACTCTCATCAGGTCTTTTCTTGTAGCTGGTATAGTCATATCTTTTTTCTCCGATTCATTATTCCATAAATTGCTGAAAACGAAATGAAGTTCATCAAAATCGAAGTTCTAATAAATTTTATTCAAAATAATAAAATTCCTAATGAATCTTAACTGAAAATGAACTTAATGAGTTTTTAGCTCTTTAATATCTAACTTAACAATTAATTCTTTATAACGTACTCTATTTTTCTTTGACAAATAAGCCAGCAACCTTTGACGTTTTCCCAGGGTTTTTAGTAGACCCATCTGAGATAAATAGTCTTTTTTGTGCAATTCCAAATGTGAAGTAAGCCTACGTATTTTATTGGTGAAACGGAGTACTTGAAATTCGACAGACCCCTTCTTTTTTTCTTTTTCTTCTTGTGAACTAGCAGATATGAATGAATTTTTGACCATAAAAAGAGTGTTTTCCTCTTGTTTCTTTATACAGATATGGGTTTTAGCGATCAGTAAAAATAATGACATTTCTTTTTTTTGTATACACAATAATATTAATTTATTTATTATAGTACTTTCATTTTAATCATACAATTTGAAATTGTATTCAAATATGGGCCCATTAAGGGGTGGTATAGAACTATGCCACCCCCCGCCCCCAATAGTCTAATTTTTACTTAAGCTAAAAAAAATTTTAGGTTATTTAATTAGTATCATGTAACATAATTTAATTCAATATAAGTCGTGTGTACATATATCTGTCTTCATATATCATAGCAGATATCACACGTGATATATAATATACATATAAAATTTACCATCAAGGAGTTCTCAATCGTGGATACATATGTATCCTTAACATACTGAAACGGCTACCATTACTGGTATCAAACCAATATCGGTTCATACAACCTAAATCTTCTAATCGATAAGTTGGCCAAAGAAATAATTTAAATTTCAAGAATTTAGTTGTATGTGGATCCAATTTCTTTCTATACCTAGATCTATTTTGGAGGTTATTATCATTCAAAAACAATGTCTTTCTATCCACACCATTTATAGTCCTTGAATTTAAACAAATTAGAATTCTTAATTCTCTACGACGTCTAGGAGATAAAAGAGTTTCAGGAACAAGAAAATTATAATGGTTTTGATCTTTATTCAAAGCCACCATTTCATGTATTGTTCGATTAATTTCCTCTTTACTTTTATGGACCAGTGAACTAGCTATGGTTTGATACATAATAAATTTACCATTCCATTGTGTAGACAAACGAACCGGCTCGAGAAGCAATATTCCTCTTTCTATCAATTCTGAAATACTTAGATCTTTCATTATCATTAGACCCAGATTCGTTTCTTCTCTTCGAATAGAAGATATCAGAATTCTTTTTAGATGGCGCGCACTCGTTTTAAGCATAAAAGAATACTCATAGATACTATCTTCTATTTCTTCATGCAACGAATCATCATCCCATTCACATTTTTTAATAACAAAATACTGCATGGCTTTGTTGAGTTGGAGTAGTGCGGGGTCAGGAATTTTTTTTTTTTTCTGTTTAACTTTTTCTTCGTGAGTTGCATTTTTGAATTCAGTAAATGCTGTTTCTAATAGATGAGAGTCCAGATTCTTTTTAAGCCTTTTTTTGATATTTTGATTTTCATTAAAATCAAAAATTGTATTTTCATTACATTCGAAAATAAGTGATTCGATTGGTATCATCCACGGTTTAATTATATAAGCATCATAAAGTAACAACAATTCTGGGAAAAACCAAGTTTGCAGTTTTGATATGGGACGATTTCGCATTTCGTTATTCATTCCCATCCAGTCAAAAAAGTATGTTTTTTGTTTTTGCTTGGGCGTCTTGGTTGGGTTATGAATCACACGATAATAAAGATCTTTCTTCAAAATTTTATCAATATCCATGTTATCAATTAGTTGATCAGAATTCGGGCAAGTTTTCTTATTTGTTTTCCAAGTATTTCTCTTTTTATTACTATTGGTACTAGTATGTCTATTGGGCCAATCCTCTCTATTAATCTTCTTTTTAAGACAAAAATTAAGAATTCCACAATCAAAATATTTTCTATACAGATTTTTCTTTTTATCTTCTCGCATATAATCACAAATGTCTATATCTATATCTATACCATTCACAATTTTGGGTTTATCTGTGTTGTATTTATAGAGAGTTGCATGTCCTTCCTTTCCTTCTACTGCTGATGCATAAATAGATAAATTCTTCCTTTCGTCATAATCAATATATTCATGTGATAAAAGATCATACCGGTAGTTTTTTTTTAATTTATTTTTTTTATCTTTACTTTTGAATAAAATTTTTCGATAAACATTATCGGTTGAATCCATATTTTTATCTCTACAAATTTGATTGACTCTATTTAGTCTTTGTGCCAACAATCTTATCTGATCAAATTCATAGCTAAACTGGGACAAATCATGTTGATACTGACCTCTTAACCAATTTTTCCATTCATTCATTCCATCATTTCGAGGTTTCTTATGTCTTGCTTCGGAATGAAATATTCCTTGTCTTTCAACAAAATTGTTTATTCCATCCGTAAGAAAATAAGATCCTCCGTGATATTGAAGTAGAGATCTCAAGTAATACTTGGTAATAACTTGTGTTTGGGATAATTTGTAAAATACATACGCCTGTGACAAGGAAAATAGGTTACAAAAGTGGTTTGAATAATTTTCATTAATATTCGTGTTAGTATAATAAAAGGTATTTTTGAGAGTAGAAATAAAATTAAAATGAATTGTATTTTTATTTGTTTCATGAATTACTTCTTCATTTTTTTCTTCATTGTAATTGTAGTTATCAATAATTTTTTTTTTTAATTTAAGGAAAAGTTCGTCGTTGATCTTTGGAAGAGTGATGAGACATAGAAAGGCCCTTTCAATCAAAAGTTTCAATAAATAGTTCCGTTTACGTATTAATCGGGCGCTTTTTCGTTTTAAGATCTGCCAAAAGCTTGTCGGCGATTCTAGTCTTTTATCATTACAACTTATCTCGTTTGTCGTAATATTTCTATCTGGTATTAAAATTTTTTTTTTCTTGTCGTTTATTATTCTTATTTGTTTGATTTTATTTCTGATTGTATGTGTACGATTAGACAGATCTTGCATTTTTTTTTCCGTAAGTGAATAATTTCTCCAATCCATACTGTAGTATTCATGAATACCCCGATTCGGGATTTTTGAATTTGTTACACTTTCATTTTCACTTAATTCATATCCTTCTTTCAATCCAACAAATAGAGTTGGGTTCAATTTTACAAGCTGTTGGATTATTCTTTTTCGCAAAATATCTATCCGTTTTTTTGTTTCTTTTGGGACCGTTTTAAATATCAATTTCGAAAATTTATTTTTACTTTGTATAATTTCTTTTTTAAGTTCTTTGAAAATAGGTTGAAAAAAGTTAGGTCTTTCTAGTGGATGCCCAAAGGGCACATCAGTTTCCAGTCCCCAAACTGTTAAAAAATAAAAATTTGTGTTTTTTCCTTTCTTGTTCGTTATAGGTCTACCACCGATTCGTACATTAGCACCGCGCCAAGGTTTCAGACAGAAAGGAAATACGATTTTTATCTGAATACCCTCTAGTAACCACTCCTTTGGAAAGTCTTTTTCTGATAATGCAACGCCATCATAAGTGCATTTAACATGTATTTCTCTCTTCCAACCCCTAAAATCCCCGGACCACTCGGGGCATTGAAATAATAAGATACGGACGAGATTTTTTACTATTATCACTGACGGTAATAGAATATATTTTCTAAGAAATGAGTGAGTTATTAACACCAAACTCCGTATTGGCTGATACTCTTCCCATTCTTCCGCTATTTTCATCCGCCTAGCTTCATAGTCTTCTCGTAAATAGGGAGTCGATTGTTGTTCTTCCTTTGATCCTGACTGCTCATAACCCGAATCCCTCATTTTAAATTTTGTGTCTTTTCCCATCCACTGCCAATTTATTTTTCGGAATAGATTATTCAATATTCTGGGTATATCTAAAGACCAAGGAATTTTATTCGTTCTATCCACAAAAAGAGGGGAATGCACATGAATTTGATATATTTTCCAAATAACAGTTTTCCGTCTTTGATTGCGGTTAGATCCCTTAATTAGAGATCGACGAAAATCGGAATTTTTCACATACTGCATTATAACAATCTCTTCGGGGTTTGCGGGAATAATATTTTGCCTCTTCACAATACTTTCAGTATCTTCATCCTCATACTCATCCTCACCGGTATCAGTAAATAAAACTATACGTTTGACGTTTCTAAACCGAACGTCGTGAAATGTGTCGTACTCCTCTTCCTGTTCGTATTGATTTGCCGTGCATCCCTTGGCCACTAGTTCGTATGGCCATACAGGGACTTTTTTACTAATTTGTTTTATTTTAATGGATTCGTTTTGAATTATTTCATCATTTGTATCAAATGTATCCATTTTTTCTTCAATATTCTCGATAAGTTTATTATACAATTTATTTATCCTATTTTTTTTTTTTGAAACATCTTTGTTGCTCCTCGAGGTAGAATCTAATTTTTTGATTGTTCCACGATGAGGTCCGTTCAAAAAAGGATCATACCTTTTAGGCAAGCATTTTTTCCCAGTCTTATCATTGGATAATCGAGTCCTTTTTTCAAGTACACCACCCAAATCCAGAGATCCCTTTTTGCCAGTTCTAGCCGCAAGTCGATGGCGAAATTCCTGGATAAGGTTATTCCTTCTTTCTTCATTCGTATGAATCCAATGATTATATAGTTCCTCCCTGGAGAGTTTTTCTGGTGTGCACAAACCCATCTTTCTTTGTATCATTTCACCAAATTTTGACAAACTGGGCGGATATGTAAAAGCGAGTCTTTGTTTTCCATCGCTTTGGCATGTACCAAAAAAGAATTGTGACATTTCCTCTCTTACAGTATCCTCAAGTAGATTATTTTTGATGTATCGCAATGGACGATGCCATTGCTTATAGTCGAAAAATAGATTAACTAGAATTTTTTCAAACCGGCGGCGGGCTTTTGGTTTTTCCTTTCCATTCACTTGGATCTCTTCCGTTTCATCTATTTTCTCCGGATCCCCACTTTCTTCCCAAAAAGGGGAAGGTTCTTCTTCAGTCGATCCTTCTTGTTTCTTTTTAGTCACCTTCGTTTCGTAAGTTGTTTCTATTTCTCTTTCTTTCTCCCCTTCTTCCATTTCTGAGGTTTCTTCCGGCAAATAGAAAAACTTACGGTATGGGATTCGGCCTAAATAGTGGAGACAGGTAATAAATAGGATAATACTAAAGCTTTGACCCAGCCAATTTACCAAGTCTCTTAGTTCAGAAACAAAGTAATTCAATTCTGACAAAAAGTCATTGTTCGATCGAAAAATTCTAATTGAATTAGAATGCTTTTTCCACACCCATCGTAGACGGAATAATCCCAATTCAACCAATTTAATCCAAATAATTTGACCAATTAACCAACCCAAAGCACTACTTAGTAAAAAGATCCCCTTGTTGTTGTTGGTGCATCTAACTATATAAATATTCATCAATCGCGCTAACGTTGCACTTGGTAAAAGTAAATGATTGAACAATGGAACAATTAAATTCT